TTGTCATCTTCTTTTGGTAATGATTTGTTTTTTATTTATCCGATCTTATTTCAAAAATTTTAGATAATAAAATGCATTTATCTTCTTAATGAAATTCATTTAAAAAGAGGACTTTTTTTGTGTTACAATTTTATACAACATTGAAATCAAAGGACCTTCTTTATTCTTTAATGCATGTATCGTTTGATAGTTCCATTCTTAAATTTTACTCATTGTTAAGGTTAAGATTTTTCTTGTGTCAGTCAAAAAGTTGTGTTAAGTTAAAAAAAAACAATAAATTAAGTCCAAATCGATTCAAAGAAATTTTATATAACAAATACGTTTCAATAGAGATTGAAAGGTATTTTAATCTTATTTTTTTATAAATATTAAATATAAAGAAAGGAAAGATCAATATATCGATAATTATTAGATTATAATATATATATATGTAAATCGATTCAAAAGATATAAATAATATAAAGATATAATATTTTTATTTATTGATTAAAGTTATCAATATAGATCTCTATTTGGATGGATTTGACAATCCAAATAGGATCTATTTTTTATTTTATTATTAAAGGTCGTACATACTATCCAACTAAAACTAAATTTTATAATATAAATCGAAAAAAAAAAAGGAAAAATAAAGTTTTTTTGCTGTAATTTAAAATGGGCGTGGGACTATCTAGTGATACAGCGACTTAATTATTAAGTAAACAAAAAGGGTAAAGTTTTAAATTCCAATGAAAAACCGAGGTTCAACTTTCAACAACCTATTCCTTTTTATTTTACTAATTACTAAATATTTTTTTATATTTCATTTGATTTTCAATATATATAAAAACCTCTTTTTAGATCTATCAAAATAGGTTGATGGTGAAAAGAAAAATCCCCATCCCGGAAATGATAAAATATACAAAAAAGATAATTAAATCATCTCTTTTTTAAGTAGTTTTTTAGAGTAAACAGAAGAGTTCGTATTTGACATATCATAAGATAGAAGTCAGTTCTATTTTCTATTGATCAATTCAACACATTAGGAAATCAAAATTATTCATTCTATATGAAAATCATTGATTTTATTTGATTTTCATTTTATATAAAACCCCATGACATTTATTATTATTATCTATACCCTTTTTGTGGAATCCGGCGGATTCAGATTATTATAACGTTTTATTACTTATCGAAAAAATTTTTTGAATTACCATTAGAAAGAGATACTGCTAACGAGAATGCTTTTAACGCTACCCAATATCCCTTCTTTTTCCAAATATTTTTACGAATACGTTTTTTTGAACTAGAAGTACGTTTTTTTGGAACTGCCATTCAAAAATGAATAGGTTATTTTTATAGTTGGATGTGAAAGACATCTATTAATATTTTATTTAGTTGATTAGTTTATAGGCGATACCCTATATTATGATTATTATAAAAAAAAAAAAAATGAATAGAAACTTTTGTATCAGCAAAATCACATTTGTTTTTTACTAAATTTTACTAAAAAAATGAAATAAAGAATTAAACTTTCAATTTATATCTCTATTTATTTTGTTTTATGTTCCATTTAATTTACATGTCATAGAAAAAACTATAGCGAAAGATTTTTGTTGAAATTATCTATTAAAATTAAAGCTGGCTTTTTTAATGTTAGCTGTGGATAGATAATAGAAAAACTTATCGAATTTAGGAAGTTCCACGAGTAATTATAAAGGATTTTATACATTGGAGTACCCCCCCTTTTTTTTAGTTTATGTTATGTAAACTAGTTTTTATGTAAAGTAGAAAGTAAAGTGACGGATATATAAAAATGTTTTATTTGAATATAATACAATTGTAACTTGAGCATTTGATCAATTATAATTTATTGATTTTAATATTATGAAAACTTTCATTCTAATAATTTTTAATTTATTCCATATCTTAAATTCAATTTAAATTATTAGAATTTTAAGATATTCCATATCTTTCTTTTTTATTGACTTATTTTAAAAGAGGTAAGAACCAGTTAATTGGAAAAAATTAATGAAAAATTCAAAGTTTTATTTTTTATGGAACATATATACGAATATGCATGGATCATACCTTTGATTCCACTTCCAGTTCCTTTTTTAATAGGAGCTGGAATTCTTTTTTTTCCTACAGCAACAAAAAAATTTCGTCGTATGTGGGCTTTTTCTAGTATTTTGTTTTTGAGTATAGTTATGCTTTTTTCAATGAAGCTGTCTATTCAACAAATAAATAGCAGCTTTATTTATCAATATTTAGGGTCTTGGACGATTAATAATGATTTTTCTTTAGAATTTGGCTATTTGATTGATTCACTGACTTCTATTATGTCAATGTTGATCACTACTGTTGCAATTATTGTTCTTATTTATAGTGACAGTTATATGTCTCATGATCAAGGATATTTGAGATTTTTTGCTTATATGAGTTTTTTTAATATTTCCATGTTGGGATTAGTTACTAGTTCCAATTTAATACAAATTTATATTTTTTGGGAATTAGTTGG